TTTTGGAATGATTTCCGTAGTTATTCAACGAAAGTTTTTTTGACTGAAGTTCTACATCACAGGTTTTTTTTATTAGTTAGTAAGTTTTAAGTTAATTATTTTATTACTTATTAACTCATTAATTAAGTTATTCAACTTATTATTAAATTAATTAATTTCAAAGTTAATTAATTTAATAATTAATAATTTCATTTTAATAATCTAATTAATTTTGAATAATCTAATTAATTTCGAATTTAATAGAATTAATTAATAATAGAATTAATATTTATTATATAGAATAATAGAATTTTTTTTTTTCATTTTATTTAATAAAATAAAAAAGAATTTGAATAATAAATAAGTAATATAATTGAAAATAGAATTAGTTAAAATTTCAAATAAAAAATTCAAAATAGAATTGAATATTTTAATTTGAAATTTTCAATAGAAATATTTTAATATTAATTATTTTAATAGAATTAAATATTAATAGAATTTACTAGAAATAGAATAGAATGTCAATTTATCTATTTAATAGAAATAGATTTTCAATTTTTAATTTAATATAATAAAAACTAGAAATATAATACAATTTCAATTTAATATAAATAGAATATATTCAACTAATTATCTAATTCTACTAATATAGTAATCTAGAATATTTATTCTAATATTAATAATATTTGTTTTCTATTTTATTTCGCAAGAATTGACTAATGAATCTCTTAATTTGATTCGGAATTACGAAAGTCTAAGTAGATGGTATAGATGAAAAATTGATTTCCTTTTCTATCTATACCACTACCACTCTTATTTTATTAGTGCCGTGGAAAATTTATTATGATAATGATTAATAAATGATTGATAAAAAAAATCAATAAAAAAATTCTCAATTGAACTTATTCTTTCATTTTGTATTTTTCTTTATGCTCCTATCTTTCAAAAAATTGAACTTAGGAAAGTGCTTTTGCTTTACAAGCATATGTATAAAAAAGTTTATTTAGCTCCTTAATGCCTACTATAACTAGTTTTTTCGGTTTTCTACTAGCTGCTTTAACTATAACCTCAGTTCTATTTATTGGTCTGAGCAAGATACGACTTATTTGAAATTAATTGAATGAACAGTTTATAAAAATAAAAACAAAACAAAAATTTTCTGTAGTATTCCACCTAGTCTCTAGTTCTTTACCGTGTCCGTTTCCAATTCTTGGTTATTGAGATTTCTGGTCAATATGGCTTAATATTTAAGGATAGATATTACCTCTCTTTTTCCTTTTTTCAAAAAAAAAAATTGAAATGATTGAAGTTTTGCTCTTTGGAATTGTCTTGGGGCTAATTCCTATTACTTTGGCGGGATTATTTGTAACTGCATATTTACAATATAGACGTGGTGATCAGTTGGACCTTTGATTAATATTAATTAACACCGTGCTTTTTTTTACCTTCTTCGGATTAAAGAAAGGAGGAGGTCAAATTCAGAGTGCTCTTCTATTTTTCCGTATAAATTTGGAACTAACAAACCAAAAAGAGAATCACGCTCTGTAGGATTTGAACCTACGACATTGGGTTTTGGAGACCCACGTTCTACCGAACTGAACTAAGAGCGCTTTCTTGTCTCAATCACAAAAAAGGAGACTGTAAGGAAAAAAGAGTCTTTTTTTTTTTTTACCTCTACTCGATTTTGAATGCTTATACTATATATAGAGAATATGATATATATTAAAAATTGAGAGTATGTCCCATTTTCAATTTTAATTAATCTCAATTGATCCTTTGTTATTGCTCAGAGACGAAGTAATCGATAGGGATGACAGGATTTGAACCCGTGACATTTTGTACCCAAAACAAACGCGCTACCAAGCTGCGCTACATCCCTTTGTAATTCATTTATAATGTTATTGTAAAGAATACCTGTTTTGTTTTCCACATACTTTATTTCATTTTGATATCCATTATCATTTTTTATTTTTGATCTCATATCATATATTATATAATAAGAAACTTACGCAAATTTCGTTAATGCTCGAGAAAAAAAAAGGGCGGCGCTTTCTTTTTTATTTTTAAGAAAAGGAAAATCTTATCTATGAAATTGTTGTACATTTTATTTTAATTTGAATTAGAGATTCCGTGTACAAAAGAAATGCAAGTTGCCTTGAATTACATAGAATCGGATTCTGTATCTATTAGAATTATGTATTAGAATAAAATAAAGAGTAGTTATTACATTACAATAAAGAAACAATAAAGAAGGAGGATTCAAAATGCGAGATCTAAAAACATATCTATCCGTGGCACCGTTAATAAGTACTCTATGGTTTGCGTCTTTAGCAGGCCTATTGATAGAGATCAATCGTTTTTTCCCCGATGGATTGACATTGCCTTTTTTTTCATTCTAGTTATCAACGCGTGGGGGAGAGGGTGAAGAAGATTAGAGATACAATTAAATATCTGTGATTACTACCCCCCTCCTCTTTTTTTATTTAATTTGAATAAGTTAGAAAAGAAAAAAAAAGTGGATTCAACTTCAGTAAAACTCGGAACTCGGGGTCCGCGCTTCCAGTGAAAGTAACTTCAATTAAATTAAAATTAAGAGAAGGTAGTTAGAAATGTAGTTAGTGTAACAGTATTCTACAAGACGCTTAAATGAATTACTGTGATTCTCATCGAAACTTCTAATTTAGATAGAGTTTCAAATCTTTGTATTACTTATTATTAATATAATTAGAACTATATTAGTTGCAATGAAATTTTTGATAATTTGGATTTCGAGTTAGCAACTTCACTTCTTTTTCCTTCCTTTCTTCGTTCCTTCAGATCGGAAAATAGAAGAGTTGAATGAATAAAAAATCCCAAAATCCCAAGGAGGTTTATGGCCAAGGGGAAAGATGTTCGAGTAAGGATTATTTTAGAATGTACCGGTTGTGTTCGAAAGAGTGTTAATAAGAAATCAACAGGCATTTCGAGATATATTACGCAAAAGAATCGACACAATACGCCCAGTCGATTGGAATTGAGAAAATTCTGTCCCTATTGTTACAAACATACAATTCACGGGGAGATAAAGAAATAGATGGAATCTATCGCTTGCGTGTCACCTTTTCAAGGAAGATGACAATGATATAAAGAAGATATTAAGTATAGAATAATATAGTATAGAAAGAATACTATAGAATCTTATCGAATATATATTATCTTACTATAATATAATAATATAATAAATATATTATGCATAGAATATATTATCCTATAATATATTACGCTAATATATATTCGAAATTCGAATTATATCTATTTCTATATATAGATAAATAGAAATAACTAGATTTTAAATAAATATTTTAAATAAATAGAGAAATATATTCTATTGAATAGGAATATATTCTATTAATTAAAATATTCTATTAAATAGAATATTATTATATTAATAGAAATATATAATTAAAATAATAAAAATAAAATAATAAAAATGAAAATAATTAAATATTAATTATTTAATTAAAATTGAATATAATAAAAAAAAAATATTTAATAATAAATATTCAATAAATATTAAATAATAAATATTCAATATATAATTAAATATATATATATATAAAATATAAATTAAATAAAAAAAAACACATCCTATTTCTGAATTCGAAATCATTTTTGATCCAATTGAACGAAATAGGATTTTTGAAATAAGGAATAAACAAACCATGGATAAATCCAAACGACTTTTCCCTAAGTCCAAGCGATCTTTTCGTAAGCGTTTGCCCCCGATCCAATCGGGGGATCGAATTGATTATAGAAACATGAGTTTAATTAGTCGATTTATTAGTGAACAAGGAAAAATATTATCTAGACGGGTGAATAGATTGAGTTTAAAACAACAACGATTAATTACTATTGCTATAAAACAAGCTCGTATTTTATCTTTGTTACCTTTTCTTAATAATGAAAAACAATTTGAAAAAAAGCGAGTTGGTCACTCTAACTACTGATCTTAGAACCAGCAAGCAAAATAGGCTTACTCAAATTGAAATGGGATCACAATTCCAATTCGAATTGAACCATAGATTGATGTTTTGTTCAAAAAAAAAATGAAAATCAAAATTTGATTTTCGTGTCGTAAGAAAAAAAACGAATTGGGGGAGAAGAAACGTTTTTTTTTATTGAATGTTTTGTTTAGTTTGACTACTTTACTTGATCATATTATCATCATATTTTATCGTACGAGTTTCTATTCTATCTTCCCGGAATTTCTTTTCAAGAAATTCCATGTAAAAAATTCTATGGATTCCTTACAATTTCCTTATTTTCTAATGTCATTGGAAATCGTATAAAGACAATTCCTATTTAATATAGCTATTTGTGCAAGTATTTTACGATTAAGAAGCAATTGTCTCTTGTACAGATTATTTATTAATCTGCTATAACTATAAGATACCCTGTTTTCGCGAATTATTGCATTTATCCGAGTGACCCACAAACGACGAAAAGTTCTTTTCTGTCTATCTCTATCCCGATGGGCCGAAACCAAAGCTCTTATTTTTTGTTGAGTAATACTTCGAGTAAGTCTTGAATGAGCCCCGCGAAAGCTTGATACGAATAAACGAATTTTTGTTCTACGTCTCCGGGCTATATATCCTCGTCTAATTCTGGTCATTGAGTACACGAAACTTTGATGAATAACTAATTGCTTTCTTTTCTTTCAGTTATTCTTTTTCCCCTTTTCTATAATAACAAAACGGATTTTTCCAATGTATAAAATAATAATTCCAACGGCTTTTGCTACTATAACCTTCCCAACCACGATTTTTTCTTTTTTTTTTTTTGGAGACATTTCGTCTCGAAATAAGAATAAGAAACTGTATTGATATTAGGTCTCAAACACAAACAAAAATATAATAAATAAGCAGTAAATAGAAATATTTAAATAGTGGGTTCCATAGTTTCTATGGTTACTTTTCTTAAACGGTGAGGTCTTCTCTATACACCGGAGCCCCTCCTGCATTTAATCATTGAATCAATGCTATTGTTAACGTGTACAGTTCACATTCTTTTGCTCTACCTATGAATTCTCCAGTAATAGGTCTTTCACAAGGAAATCTATCTATTATAGTAACGGTATTTAATTATGAGGATTAGCTAATTCGTTGACCCTCTTAGTCCGTTCTTGCAAGAGTAGGGGCATAAATTTTCAGCCTGTTAACTTTTAATAAGATTTTCCCTGCTTAATGGATAATCATTTGTTACCAATGGGAAATTCTTTCTTGTTTTAAATTTAAAATTGAGGTGATTGAATTTGCACCAATGAAACCATAAATTTGATACATACACAATAGACGAATGTGATAGATCTTTTTTTTTTTTTAGATAATGAAAGGCATTCTTATATTCTATCCTATTCATCCGTACTGACACAGATAGTGGAAAAATTTTTTCTTTCTTTTCTTTTGTCTCTTTTGTCCAAGCTCATGATCTAAACAAGTCGCACATACACCCTAGTACATGTTCCTCGGCGCTGAGGACATCCCCCAAGAGCGGGGGATTTGGTAACGTTTCTAATTGGCTGTCGTGTGTTTCTAATAAGTTGTTTAATAGTTGGCATTTTGAATCGTATGCATAATGGGCTGGTTTAGATCGATCGTAACCGTATGATTCTGAATTTTTTCTATATTAAATAATAGAATATTAAATTAATAGAATATTAAATCGAAATTTCGGTAAAAAAAAATATCAAATCGCGATTTGCATGAAATTTCTTCTATTTCTTATGCAACTGCTATAAGATCAACAATTCCATGAGCTTGGGCTTCTGTTGCTGACATAAAAACATCTCTTTCCATGTCTTCGGATACAACCCATAAGGGTTTTCCCGTTCTTTGTGCATAAATCCTTGTGATGATTTCACGCAGTTTCAGCAGTTCTTCTGCTTCCAGGACAAATTCTGCTATTTGTGCCTGATAAAAACCAGCAATAGGTTGATGAATCATTACCCTGATCATATAAGAAAAAAAGGTTTAGTCTAGCTCTCATAATATAAATATTATAATAAATAATAGAAATATAATAAATAAGAAGGGTCCGGGAAGAGATAAAAAAGAATAAGAAAAGACGATAGAATTGAACAACCGTACAGGCATTGTTATTGTTTGTACATTGCATACGGCTTCACACTAGAATTCACTTTTATTTTACCTTTCATCGAAAAAAATCTAGGCTTAAATCAGTAAATGCTCCAATAACCACCCTTTCCTTGGGAAGAGGTAAAAAGCAAAAATACTATGGTGGTCCCGTTGCTTTATTTTATCAGTGATTTAGCAATCCCAAAGTTTCTTTTTTTTTTTTAGTTGAAAAAAAAAAAATAATAATATTATATTAAATAATAATAGAACCTTTTTTTTGTACTCTTTCATAACATAAATAGTGTTAAGAGCCCTCCGGTGCGAAAACAAAAATGTTTGTGACGCTGAAAGAGGTTCCTGATAGAATAAAATCAGAAAGGCCCTTAATATCCCATACGACTCTTTCGATACATAATCTAATGTTTAAAAAAAATTTCTTATATCTATATCGAATTCGAAATGCCATGCTATTATTACTTAATATTTATATTTCATATGGCGAAGGCATAGTTTTTTTTCTTTCAAATAAAAACCCATTGGCGCCAAGCATGAGGGAATGCTAAACGTTTGGTAATTTTTCCTCCGACCAGAATAAAAGATCCCATTGAAGCAGCTAATCCCATGCATATTGTTTGTACATCTGGTCGCACAAATTGCATAGTATCATAAATAGCTACTCCGGGTATTACCCATCCGCCAGGAGAGTTTATAAACAAATACAAATCTTTGGTCTCGCTCTCTATACTCAGATATACCATAAGACCAATAAGTTGATTCGAGATCTCACTATCAACACCTTGACCTAAAAAAAGTAACCTTTCCCGATAAAGTCGGTTGATTAGGATAAAATTCTATCCTCTAGAAACCGTACATGCACCTTTTGATGCATACGGTTCACCAAAAATAACGAAAATAAAAAAAAAGAATCAATGTTTAGATTCTAGCCCTGCTTTTTTTTATAGTGAGTACTTTGTTAACCTTTATTTTGAATCTTTATTTTGAATGCGGGGTCTTTTCTTCTATTTTTTAAGAAAGATGAGTTTTGACGCGTTTACTTACAAAAAAATTAATTAAACTTATCAAATTAACTTCTTATTGATGTATTCGTTCATCGTGATTGAATTCAAATCACGATGGCATTCTCTTGTTCCTGAGTGGGCTTCTTCAATTCTTTTAGGTTTGTGTTCTACTCCGAGTAAAGATCTGCCCGATTTTTATTTGCACATATAGGGCAAATGCTCTAATACCGCGTCTTTTTGTTACAACTTCGTTTTTTTTAATTCATTTAACGTTTCTGTCAAATATTTGACGTATTTATTATATTATTTTATTCGATTGAATATGATTTTCAGTTCGAATCAAAATTTATAAAAAATTTCTAATATAGAATATGATACAAGTAGTAATGATAATAGATATATTACCAATTGGATTTGCTAAACGGAGTCTGGATATTTCATTTTGTTGGTCTAAACAAGGCAACCATAAAGTATTCTAATTGATAATATTAATTTGAGTACCTCAAAAGCATAGATTTTATTGAACTTGATTGCACTTCACGCTTCAAATTTTTGATGATTTAATCAATCTTTCTTGGGCGAAACAGAGGGATATCTCAATCGGGTGAGAGAACGGGGGAATTCCGTATGACCCAATATATCTGACAAGTCGCACTATAAGTCAATCCAAAGTGAATCGTCTTCTCCAGGATGTCGAAAAGGGACTTTTGGGACACCAATAGGCATTAAATGAAAGAAAAAAGATTAAGTACTCTATTTCACTTTGAGATGAAAACGTAAGAATGCATTTTTTGTTTTAAGAATATTGACCTTTATAATTTACTAATATTTTCGTAATATTTTGTAATATTTTATACGTGGATTTCTATTAGAATTTCTATTTATAATTTCGAAAAATTTTATAAAAATAGAAAAAAGAAATATATAAAATATTAAGGAAGACAAATCGAATAGAGTCAAATTATTACGAATAAGTCCTTTGAATGATGAACAAATTTCTATGTGTTCGTTCATAGAAAATGGAGTCAGCTACCCGTTGCGTATTGGTACTTATCGGGTATAAAATAGATTTGCTTCTCTTTTTTTTGTTCCTACAAACAGAATTGTTATATTATTACTAAAATACTAAAAAAAAAAAAAAATAGTAATTCTTTCTCCACTTAAAAAGGGAGATCCATAACATAGTTTTTCCAGTGCAATAAAGTTACATAGTGTTTAGTTTTCGTGAATAAAGGGGTATTTCCATGGGTTTGCCTTGGTATCGTGTTCATACCGTCGTATTGAATGATCCCGGTCGTTTGCTGTCTGTCCATATAATGCATACAGCGTTGGTTGCTGGTTGGGCTGGTTCGATGGCTCTATATGAATTAGCAGTTTTTGATCCCTCTGACCCCGTTCTTGATCCGATGTGGAGACAAGGTATGTTCGTTATACCGTTCATGACTCGTTTAGGAATAACCAATTCGTGGGGTGGTTGGAATATCACAGGAGTAACTATAAGCAATCCGGGTATTTGGAGTTATGAAGGTGTGGCTGGGGCGCATATTGTGTTTTCTGGCTTGTGTTTCTTAGCAGCTATTTGGCATTGGGTGTATTGGGATCTAGAAATATTTTTTGATGAGCGTACAGGAAAACCATCTTTGGATTTGCCCAAGATCTTTGGAATTCATTTATTTCTCTCAGGGGTAGCTTGCTTTGGGTTTGGCGCTTTTCATGTAACCGGATTGTATGGTCCTGGAATATGGGTCTCCGATCCTTATGGATTAACTGGAAAGGTACAACCAGTAAGTCCAGCATGGGGTGTGGAAGGTTTTGATCCCTTTGTTCCGGGAGGAATAGCTTCTCATCATATTGCAGCGGGTACATTGGGCATATTGGCGGGCCTATTTCATCTTAGCGTCCGTCCGCCCCAACGTTTATACAAAGGATTACGTATGGGAAATATTGAAACTGTCCTTTCCAGTAGTATCGCTGCTGTCTTTTTTGCAGCGTTTGTTGTTGCTGGAACTATGTGGTATGGTTCAGCAACTACCCCGATTGAATTATTTGGTCCCACTCGTTATCAATGGGATCAAGGATACTTCCAGCAAGAAATATATCGAAGAGTTAGTGCCGGGCTAGCCGAAAAGCAAAATTTATCCGAAGCTTGGTCTAAAATTCCCGAAAAATTAACTTTTTATGATTACATTGGCAATAATCCTGCAAAAGGTGGATTGTTCAGAGCAGGTTCGATGGACAACGGGGATGGAATAGCTGTTGGATGGTTAGGACATCCTATCTTTAGAGATAAAGAAGGGCGTGAACTTTTTGTACGCCGTATGCCTACTTTTTTTGAAACATTTCCAGTTGTTTTGGTAGACGGAGATGGGATTGTTAGAGCCGATGTTCCTTTTCGAAGGGCAGAGTCGAAGTATAGTGTCGAACAAGTAGGTGTAACTGTTGAGTTCTATGGTGGTGAACTAAATGGAGTCAGTTATAGTGATCCTGCTACTGTCAAAAAATATGCTAGACGTGCTCAATTAGGCGAAATTTTTGAATTAGATCGTGCTACTTTGAAATCCGATGGTGTTTTTCGTAGTAGTCCAAGGGGTTGGTTTACTTTTGGACATGCTTCGTTCGCTCTGCTCTTTTTCTTCGGACACATTTGGCATGGTGCTCGAACTTTGTTCAGGGATGTTTTTGCTGGGATTGATCCAGATTTAGATGCTCAAGTGGAATTTGGAGCATTCCAAAAACTTGGAGATCCAACTACAAAAAGACAAGTAGTCTGATATAATATTTGATCTCTTAGTTTTCGCCTCTATTTTTCGTTTTGTAATTTTCCATAGGGTATGTAGATATCTTAATTTGAATCGCCACCTTTTCTTTGAATTTTGGTCTTTTTTTATC